AAAGGGAAGGAGTGTTTTTAAATAGTGTGTTTGTTTTAAGATATTATACAATCAATCAAAGAAATGTATCCAATCCAAAGAGAAAGGTAAGGATTTCTTTTAGGAAATAGATTAAAGAAAAAAAACAGGATTCAAGCCCCCCAAAAGAAATAAAAAATGAAATATTTTCATATATTTTTTGTATCGTTTTGGCGACATGGCCGAGCGGTAAGGCGGGGGACTGCAAATCCTTTTTCCCCAGTTCAAATCTGGGTGTCGCCTGATCAACAAAAAAATAGGAATACCTTATTCTGTTTTGCTAAGATAACTTGACAAATCTTTTTCCAGCAGAAGTAAGGGACTCTTGATACTTGCTTGATGCTATAAGCATCTGGCGGTTCTGTTCTCTAAAATGAAAATGCTGTAAATCCTTGCGTCTAGGCTTCAATTCACGGAAAGATTATATTAGTGAATTTTGAATGAAAAAGAATCGTTAAATCTTGATATGACAGCTGTTATTAATGTAGTGTTTATTAACTGGGTCTTCAATTAATTTGGATAGACGAACGAGGAATTTAATTATTAGTTGCGGAAAGGTCGAAAGATATTTTATTCGTATACGAACTCATGAAATTCTATGTGTGCTCCTGCAATCAATTTAATATTGATTGAAGAGATAATTGTCTTTAATGTAATAGACTATCTTCTGATTGTTTCACATAGACAAGCAGGAGACGTAACGTAAGGATTAGCTAAAATGCGAAATTAGGAGTATGTGATAGATAGTGATCTATCTTGACTCTATATTTTGATACTTTTGACTTAATGTAATGAAATGAAGGTCAACAAAAAAAAGACTAGGTCTTATTATTACTACATGTTAGTACCATTCCCTTGAAACTTCCAGGGGTGTATCTACGTATTTTGCTTGTGCTTAATGTTTTCCGATTCTACTAGAAATCATATAATAAACTGTTATAATTGTGAGTTTATTGGATTGTTTCATCAACGGTGTTGGGTTAGAATCCCCTTTTGACTCTTCGCCAGGGATTCCACTATTATTAATTATTAATGAACATAATAATGATTACTGAACAATAATGGAATAATTCCTTCATATTTATAGAGATAGGGGATATAATTCACATGGATATAGTAAGTCTCGCTTGGGCTGCTTTAATGGTAGTCTTTACATTTTCTCTTTCACTCGTAGTATGGGGTAGAAGTGGACTCTAGAAGTACTACTAATTGAGTTGAAGAATCAAACTCAAACCATATCAATTGTTTTATAGATCGTTCTGCAAAGTCCTTTTTATTTTACTTTTTTATTTGTTTTTGGTTTCCCCCTCTTTTTTTTACTGTTCAAAGATAAAAAAAGAAATAGTTATGTTATTAAGTATATATAGACTTCCTATAGGAAACAACATAGACATAGTGGTTGTCCAACGATATACTACACATAATAAAATATTGCCTTGGGCAAGTCACATATTGCGCGTTCCCGCTTTTTTTATTCTTTTAGAAATCTTATTTATGTTATGCTTGCTTTATCGAACTCATTTCATATCATGGTTCAAACGTTAAAAATCAGTGGGCTTTACTAATCCTTTTCGAAATCCAAAGAGGTTCCCATGGAACTGAACCACTGGATCATCTGTCAACTGCTCAATCAATTACTTCTTCGGAATACTAAAAAAAGATTATGTGATTTTCTTGTTATTAATTTTAATAATTATTAAAGGCCTATACTCTTTTTTTCCTTCATCGATTTGATTCTTTCAATGGATATCGTGATTCATATTGAATAGAATCAGAAATTCTAGGAATTCGAATCGTAAGAGTAAGAATTGCCCTTCGATTTTTTCAGATTGATGATTGGAATCAACACAAATTAAATAGATGAAGCAAAGAAATCGAATTGGTACGTTATGTAAATACATTACATATATGTAATTGATATCTATATGTAATTGATATCTATATGTAATTGATATCTATGAAGATACATATTGTAGATTGATCTATATTAAACCTCTATCTTTATACAGTACGACTTTATATACTACAATAACAATACTTTATATACTACAATAACAATAATAAATATAAATATGGTAGAAAGATTTATATATTTCTTTCTACCATACTATCGAATCTCATAGAATACTGATGATTCTAGTCCGCTTATTTCATTTAAGACACTAAATTTGAATACTTTTCATTTTCTTTTTTCTTTTCAAGCATTGAGAAGAACTAAACAGTCAAGTTTCATTCAAATGAATCATTTTGGCTGACTGTTTTTACGTATATTATAAGTAAAAAAGCAGTAGGAACTAGAATGAACAGTGCAGTAGCAATAAATGCGAGAATATTTACTTCCATAATCTAATCGTTTCATTTTTAGTTAATTCGCAATAACTCGGGATTGAATCCCATAGAGCTGATAAATCTTTCGGCTGTAAATTCAATATTCAATGGGATGAATTACATCTCGATGATATCAAATCGGAGCAATATCATGAATAACAATATCTGAACTATAAAATTGATTCATCGTCGAGAATTAAATAGTATAACATAGGAAGATCTTTTATACATACCGAATTCCAATTTTGATTCCTGATCCGATCAATAATTTCTTTACTTTATCATTCTTTTCCATTCTTTCTTTTCTATAAGCTACGCCCCCCTTTGTACAATCATCTGATGAAATATCATATGACCGCCTTTATACTTACTTACATTGGTTATAAAAAATCCCAATAAAATAACCAATAGAAGCGAAATGTAAAAAAGGAAGAAGTTTAGTTCTAACCCCCCCTTTTTAATGATCTAATCTTCTTTGGAAAACAAAGAAGGAGTATAATAAGGAGAGTCCGGGTATAAAAAAATCGAGTATTTCATCAAATTCATTAAAAAGTTTGTTCTTTCTTCGGCAAGAACCTTAAACTTAAAAAAGATTATTCATTCTCTCACAAAGAGAGATAGCCCTTGCTAAGAGAAATGGGATCCTTCTTTGAGCTTTATTTTATTAATATCCTATTTCCTTGGATTAATTATGAGATGCATATATCAAAAATTCAGTGTGAAATTTGAAATTTGAATTAGATAAATTGTTTCAAATTCACATTAATAATTGAAATTAGTAATTGAGGTTACAAAAAATCGGAGCCCTAAAGGGATATACTTTTCATCTTAAAAGTATTATATCAAAGTTACTATGTTCAATTTTTTTTTTGTATCGTACAAATTCCATTTGTGTATAGACTCCTGGAAACATATAGTACCCTATTTCACAGATCGGGAATAATCGAAAAAGCCAGACTCCGTACGGTATCTCTTGGAATCCTGAATATGATTCTACCAATAATTGTACTAATCTACATATGTCTTTCTCCTATCAATCGGGACTAGTTGAATAAATGGGAATTTCCATATTTCTTTAATGAGAAATGTGAAACTAATAAATAAATAGAAACTAATAAATAAATAAAATAAGAGATAGAGGGTATCCCACTTGGGAATGAAATTCTGCTATGTGTTCTCCTTTTCACAGCAAATGCAGATGTATTTTTTTATTGGAATTGGATCCGTCGGGACTGACGGGGCTCGAACCCGCAGCTTCCGCCTTGACAGGGCGGTGCTCTGACCAATTGAACTACAATCCCAAGGAAATAAAATAAAGTGTACATCATACATATTCTTATGATTTCATTCAAATCCTTTATTTTTTATATATTTTATTTCGATTTTCGATATTTAGATTAGAATAAGTCGTATTGTAACAGAAACGCGAGTTATATATTGGATATCCACACGGATATGCACTTTAGCGGGAGCGTCTCAGGGATTGTTAATAATCCTTTTATTTTTTATAATTTGATTCTTTTCCTTAGACTTTATAGTTTCAGATCGTTATATGAATCTAGTATGAATCTATATCATTAGCAAGCAAGATCAGAATTTGTGAGATAAAATAAAGAGAGCAAATGAACAGCAGTAAAATATATCAGAAAATTGTAGTTTTTTTTTATTCTTCCGTATTCCGATCAGGCATTTCTGGGGAACAACAAATTCTATCATTTCGTGGTGGATCGGCGAATTATTGGGCCGAGCTGGATTTGAACCAGCGTAGACATATTGCCAACGAATTTACAGTCCGCCCCCATTAACCGCTCGGGCATCGACCCGGGAAGAAGAAATTCCAGGCTTATTGATAATCCATGATCAACTTCCTTTCGTAGTACCCTACCCCCAGGGGAATTCGAATCCCCGCTGCCTCCTTGAAAGAGAGATGTCCTGAACCACTAGACGATGGGGGCATACTTGCCCGATCATCATCATACTATATTCATAGTATGAACAGTTTTTTGAAATTGTCAATATAATGTGGTATGATTAAAGGTATGATTAAATCTGAAAGATCTTTCTCTCTTTCATGATTTCATAGAATCTTTTGATTCGTATTTATGAATCATTCATTCTAATCACCCTTCCATTTTTTTTTTTAATATTATTTTCATTAAATAGATTCTATTTAATTTTAAATATTATATTTAAATATTATTAAATATTTTTAATGAATTAGAAATAGAATTCTATCAAAGAATAAAATAAATAAAAAAAGAAATCTAAGAATAAATAGATATTAATTATAAATCGATATTATTAAAACGATATTTATATGAAATATTGAATATTAAAAAAAATAAATAAAATAATAAACTAAATAGGATAGGTAGAATAGAAATAATACGAGGTATAGGACCTTTTTGGAATGATTGGTCTGGCAGACCAGAAAGGGGAATTAAACTTCATTTCTTACACTTTCATTCATTGATTCATTCATTTTGTTAAGATTAGATAGACATATTTCTATCTTACACTAAGCCAGGAAGTTCAAAAAAAAAAGATAAATCTGAAAATTTGGGAAGAGGGATAGGGATCAACAAGTTATTGAAAATTGTTTTTCTCGAATAATTAAGTTTAAGTTCAGGGAACAAATAAAAAAAATCTTTTTA